TGCCTGCTCTGACCGAGATCTTTGGAGATGATTCTGTACTACAATTCGGAGGAGGCACTTTAGGGCACCCTTGGGGAAATGCACCTGGTGCCGTCGCTAATCGAGTAGCTCTAGAAGCATGTGTGCAGGCTCGTAATGAGGGCCGTGATCTTGCTCGTGAGGGTAATGAAATTATCCGTTCAGCTGCCAAATGGAGTCCTGAACTGGCTGCTGCGTGTGAAGTATGGAAGGAGATTAAATTTGAATTCCCAGCAATGGACACTTTGTAATCCACTAATTCACACTCCTTCTTTTAATTGAATTGCAATTCTTAATTGCAATTCAACTCGGCCCAATCTAAAAGGATTGAGCCGAGAGATTTGGATTGAGTCAAATCATCCAAAAAGACGTATCGTTTTATGATATTACGATACGAAAGTTCCCTATACTCCCTATTATAGTATTAGGGAACAGTACATTAGGGAACAGTACGACTGAAGTGAAGATATAATAATCCGAAGGAATAAACCGAATCATTGGGTTTAATCTGACAGATATTGAAATATTCAATCGAATAACTATCCATCCGCTTGTTACTATTTACTTACATAGTGACATATCATATTGTAACAAGCAAATGCAAATATTGAAAAAATTTGAAATATTCAATAATGGTATTGAAAATGGTATTGAAATATTAAATAATGCTAATTGCTATTAAAAATAGCAATAAAAAAATATATATTTAGAAAATGTTCCTTAATTAAGAAAATGCTTTAGGAAAATAATTAGGAAAATACTTTAGGAAAATACTTTAGGAAAATAATTAGGAAAATACTTTAGGAAAGTGTTTTAGGAAAATCAACATGTAATAAGAAAATTTTAGGGAGATTCGAAATGGCTAATTTGAATAACAAAATATTATGGACCCCTTGTTGCAGTAATAGGGATCCGGATCCCTTGGAAAATGAAAATCAAAATGATATTGAAACAGAAAATCCAGTTTCTGAGATTACCAACGATCCCTTTTTTCTGAGTGCGCTAGACAGTTGTTTTGTTCGTTATTTTAATTTTGGTTTTCGGAAAAGTTTGATCAATAGTTTTATCGATAGTATCGTTGACGATTTTCTTGACGATTTGCTTCGCTCTGCAATCGATATTGCGAGCTCTAGTGCAAATCAAAAAAATGGGAGGATTGACCCAAATCCTAATTCCGATAACCATAGTTCCGATAACCATAACGGCGAAAGTGAAGACCCTAGCACATCTGAGAATTCAGATACCCATAACGGCGAAAATGAAGAACCGAGCACGAGTGGTAATTCCGATGAGAGTGGAAGTCAAAATGGTAGGCCAAGCCGAAACACAAATGAAAATGCAGATATCACTGGACGTCACAAGGATGATGGGCCCAGCACAAATGCTAATTCCGACGCCGATAGTCCATTACGGATCTGGGTGTGGAGCAGCAGAGATGCTAATTCCGACGACAGACCAAATCCAAATGGGAGTCACAATCTATTCGTGGATAATGTTAGTCTGTTCGGGAATGATAATTCCGATGACAGTGGAAGTCAAAATGGTAGTCTGTTCGGGAGTCAAAACGGTAGTCTGTTCGGGACTAGCACGAATGATAATTCCGATGACCATAAGGGTGAAAATGAAGAACCTAGCACGAATGATAATTCCGATGACCATAAGGGTGAAAATGAAGAACCTAGCACGAATGATAATTCCGATGACCATAAGGGTGAAAATGAAGAACCTAGCACAAATGAAAGAAAAACTATAGATTATAGCGCTTTTTGGGTTCAATGTGAAACTTGTTATGGAATAAATTATAAGAGGTTCTTTTTTAAGTCAAGACTGAATATTTGCGAACACTGCGGCTGTCATTTGAGAATGGATAGCCCGGAGCGAATTGAACTTTCGATTGATCCAGGCACTTGGGATCCTATGGATGAAGCGGGTAAAGAGGATGAAGCGGGTAAAGAGGATGAAGCGGGTAAAGAGGATTCGATTGATCCAGGCACTTGGGATCCTATGGATGAAGCGGGTAAAGAGGATGAAGCGGGTAAAGAGGATGAAGCGGGTAAAGAGGATGAAGACATGTCAGTTCTGGATCCCATTGAATGGGATTGGGATCCAGAGTCGGAAGACGATGAAAACGAGGAAGACTCGGAAGACGAGTGGGATCTAGATTCGGATTTGTATTCGTATTCGGATCCAGATCCAAATACGGATCCGGAGGAGGAATCGGAGGAAAAGGAATCGGATCCGGAGGAGAAAGAGGAATCGGAGAAAGAGGAATCGGATCCGGACGAAGAGGATCCGGAGGAATCGGATCCGGACGAAGAGGATCCGGAGGAATCGGATCCGGACGAATCGGAGAAAGAGGAATCGGATCCGCACGAAGAGGATCCGGAGGAAGAGGAATGGGACGAAGAGGAATCGGACGAAGAGGAATGGGATCCGTGGGACAGAGACGAATGGAATCCGTGGGATCCGGAGGAGCAAGAGCAAAAAAAGAAGAAAGAGGATCCGGAGGAAGAAGAGGACTGGTCATGGTTGGAGATCGAAGAAGAAGAGGTGGAGGTGGAGGATAAACCTTATATAGAGCGCATTTTTGCTTGTCAAGACGAAACAGAATTATCCGAAGCTGTTCAAACAGGTATAGGTCAAATAAACGGCATTCCCGTAGCAATTGGAGTGATGGATTTTCGATTTATCGGAGGTAGTATGGGATCCGTAGTAGGTGAGAAAATCACTCGTTTGATCGAATATGCTACCAATCAAATTTTACCCCTTATTCTAGTGTGTGCTTCCGGAGGAGCCCGCATGTACGAAGGAAGTTTGAGCTTGATGCAAATGGCTAAAATATCTGCCGCTTTATATGATTATAAATCGAATAAAAAGTCATTTTATATATCAATCCTTACAACTCCTACGACTGGTGGGGTGACAGCAAGTTTTGGTATGTTGGGGGATATCATTATTAGTGAACCCGACGCTTATATTGCATTTGCGGGTAAAAGAGTAATTGAACAAACATTAAATATAGAAGTACCTGAAGGTTCACAAACAGCCGAAGTTTTATTTGAAAATGGTTTATTGGACCCAATAGTACCACGTAATCCGTTAAAGGGCGTTTTGGATGAGTTATTACAGCTACACAATTTTTGTCCTTTGAATAAAAAAGAATAAAAAATTCAGCGGAGTCCTAAGTTAATAATCAAGTTCAAAATTCGTTAATTTTTTTTGCGAAATAAATATTAAGTATTTAGTTATCGGAATCAAAGGAAAAATCTTAAAATGGATTTTTTGGGGGTGGCATAAGAAGAAATTATAGAAAGATAATGCGGATAAACAAATTATCTGCATTATCTTTCTATATTCCTAATTCCTAAATAGGGAACCTTCTAGCAACAATATAAAAATAAAAGGGCGAATTCTTTCTTCCGCGAAATTCAACTGGACAAGGTAAATGTAAACTAAATAAAACGAATTTCGTGTTCTTTTCTTACCTTCGGATTATAACCAATAACGAATTTGCCGGGAATTTCTAAGCGGAAAAAACTCTTTATTAGATTTATTAAAGTCAAATTCGAAAATTAAAGATTAAAGTTAGAAGACAAGAAAAAGATAAAAAATAATAGAAGAAAAGAAGAAGAAAACAAGTGGATTAATATCCACTTCGTGCGGAAAAAAGTGCATTTAGTTAATTGTACACTCTCTGCATTTCACTTTAATTCACTTTAATTCTATATACTCACTTAGATATACTTAGTATAATTATATACGAATTAGAACGAATCTAAGCTATCTTTCTAACAATAGAATATAGCAATAATAGGTAAAAAGATTAATATAAAAAGAAATAACAGATACAAATATTGAATCGAGGTGCCCATTCTATGACAATTCTCAACAACTTACCCCCTATTTTTGTGCCTTTAGTGGGCTTAGTCTTTCCAGCAATTGCAATGGTTTCTTTATCTCTTCATGTTCAAAAAAACAAGATTTTTTAAATCTGATAGATCTGATGTGAGAAATTTCATGTATTTTTTTTGCAAGACTTAGAGACTTGGACTTGGATTATAACACGGATATCTATTCAGTATAATATTGTATAAAATGCGGGTTTCTTCAAACATATCAAACATAAATGAAAGTTAAAGGGTTCTTGTGCAAACGTAAATATGATATATGAGTAAATTGGCTAATTGAAAAGAAATTGGGGCGTATGTCTGAACTAAATGTAGAACACATGGATGGGGCTATATGTGTGTAAATAGGAGATTTTATGGGAAAGCTACTATTATTTTAGATCTAAGTCTAGATCTAAGGAATTTTTCCTAAAGATTCACATAAGAATATTGAGAGTTGGTAAAAGTTCCTTTGGAAAAAAAGGAAAGTCAAATTGATTTGGGCAAGTCTCCCACTTCCAATAAAATACAACTGGATCTAGTATGAGTTGGCAATCAGAACATATATGGATAGAACTTATAGTGGGGTCTCGAAAAAAAAGCAATTTCTGCTGGGCCTTTATACTTTTTTTAGGTTCATTGGGGTTTTTATTAGTTGGAATTTCCAGTTATCTTGACAGAAATTTGATATCTTTATTTCCGTCTGAACAAATCATTTTTTTTCCACAAGGGATCGTAATGTCTTTCTATGGGATCGCCGGTCTATTTATTAGCTCTTATTTATGGTGCACAATTTCGTGGAATGTGGGTAGTGGTTATGATCGATTCGATAGAAAAGAAGGGATAGTGTGTATTTTTCGTTGGGGATTTCCTGGAAAAAATCGTCGCATCTTACTCCGATTCCTTATGAAAGATATTCAGTCGATCAGAATCGAAGTTAAAGAGGGTATTTATGCTCGGCACGTCCTTTATATGGAAATCAGAGGCCAGGGTCCCATTCCTTTGACTCGTACTGCTGAGCCACGAGAAATTGAGCAAAAGGCTGCGAAATTGGCCTATTTCTTGCGTGTACCAATTCAAGTATTTTGAAATGAACTGAAGAATAAACAATTTTCTTAGCGGGAGGTCAAGGTCAAAATCCGAAGTCAAGAGTTCTCTTTCTTATAGCATAATTTAACTGAAATTCTTTTAGAATACTAATGAATCAAAAACGGCTTATATTCTATATTCTATATACGCAAAAATTCGAAAACAAAACCCTTTTTGCCCTCTTATCCAAAAAATTTTTTATGCGTATGTAAATTCCCTAAATTCCGTAAATTCACTAAGAAAAAGAGTACCAAACAAATCTAAATAACGGGACTCATTTGATAGATCAAAAAAAGTATTTTGGAAAAAGATATAGAGAAAAAGATATAGAGAAAAAGATATAGAGAAAAAGATATAGAAAAAAGATATTCTCTTTTTATTTTTAATTTTTATACTATTAGAAATTTATAGGTTTGAAGCCTTGTAATAAAACTTATGCTTGATATAAGACTTTAGATCGTATAGAGTTAACGAATGAAGTCGATTCATTAAAAATTCACAGATGCAAAATGAAAAAAAAAGCATTTACCTGTATTCTCTATTTTACATCTATAGTATTTTTGCCCTGGTGGATCTTTTTTTTATTTAAAAAAAGTCTGGAATCTTGGATTATTTATTGGTGGAATACAAGTAAATCCGAAACTTTTTTCAATGATACTCAAGAAAAGAGTATTCTAGCAAAATTCATAGAATTAGAAGAACTCCTCCTCTTGGACCAAATGGTAAAGGAATACCCGGAACCACATCTACAGAAGTTTCGTATCGAAATCCAAAAAGAAACGATCGAATGGATCAAGATACACAATGAGGATCGTATCCATACAATTTTGCGCTTCTCCACAAATCTAATCTGTTTCGTTATTCTAAGCGGTTATTATATTCTAGGTAAAGAAAAACTTATTATTCTTAATTCCTGGGTTCAAGAATTCGTATATAACTTAAATGACACAATAAAAGCCCTTTCTATTCTTTTTTTAAGCGACTTATGTATAGGATTCCATTCAACCCGCGGTTGGGAACTAATGATTGGCTCTGTCTACAAAGATTTTGGATTTACTCATAATGATCAAATTTTACCTGTCCTTGCTTCCATTCTTCCAGTCATTGTTGATACGATTTTTAAATATTGGGTCTTCTATTATTTAAATCGTATATCTCCGTCACTTGTAGTGATTTATCATTCAATGAGTGATTGAAATGAAAAAGGATCCCCTGATCCAAATGGAATGTTTGTTATTTTGTCCATAAGTAAAACATTCAAAATCTTACTGTTTTTATATTATGCACTTCTTTTCTCTATACATCCAAGAAATTCGGATTCCTCCTAGATTTTAGTAAAAATTTTTCAGTAAATAGCAGCTTGGTAGATAGGGAACTTTACTAGGAACCCACCTAATTTTATTGTAGAAATTTTGGGGATCAACGATTGGACCATGCAAACTAGAAAGACCTTCTCTTGGATAAAAGAAGAGATTACTCGCTCCATTTCCGTATCGCTCATCATATATATAATAACTCGGGCATCTATTTCAAATGCATATCCCATTTTTGCACAGCAGGGTTATGAAAATCCACGCGAAGCAACTGGCCGTATTGTATGCGCCAATTGTCATTTAGCCAATAAGCCCGTGAGTATTGAGGTTCCCCAAGCGGTACTTCCGGATACTGTATTTGAAGCAGTTGTTCGAATTCCTTATGATATGCAACTGAAACAAGTGCTTGCCAATGGTAAAAAAGGTGCCTTGAATGTGGGGGCTGTTCTTATTTTACCTGAGGGGTTTGAATTAGCCCCTCCCGATCGTATTTCGCCCGAGATAAAAGAAAAGATAGGTAATCTTTTTTTTCAGAGTTATCGCCCAACTAATAAAAATATTCTTGTGATAGGCCCTGTTCCTGGTCAGAAATATAGCGAAATCACCTTCCCTATTATTTCTCCGGACCCTGCTACTAAGAGGGGCGTTCACTTCTTAAAATATCCCATATATGTAGGCGGAAACCGGGGAAGGGGTCAGATTTATCCCGACGGGAGCAAGAGTAACAATACGGTTTATAATGCTACAGCAACAGGTATAGTAAGCAAAATCATACGAAAAGAAAAAGGGGGATACGAAATAATCATAACGGATGCGTCAGAGGGACGTCAAGTGACGGATATTATACCCCCAGGACCAGAACTTCTTATTTCAGAAGGCGAATCCATCAAACTGGATCAACCATTAACAAGTAATCCCAATGTGGGTGGATTTGGTCAGGGGGATGCGGAAATAGTACTTCAAGACCCATTACGTGTCCAAGGCCTTTTGTTCTTTTTGGCATCTGTTATTTTAGCGCAAATCTTTTTGGTTCTTAAAAAGAAACAGTTTGAAAAGGTTCAATTATCCGAAATGAATTTTTAGATCTACGGATTTATCAACATCAAGTTCTTCAAAAGAAGAAAATTTTTGTTGAAAGTGATGTATGATCAAAAAAATTGTGTAAAGCCTTTTGCTTTTTTTGTTTATATTCT